GTCCCAAAATGACCTTTCCCCATAGGGAAATCCGAATTCATTGGACCTTTCGATACAATTATCAAATAGAAATTCCCAAGGGCGCCACATTCTAGGAGCCCAAACTATGTGATTGAATAAATCCTCCTCTAGCGGGTCAAGGACTTCTTCCCCTTCTTCGAACCCCGATTCATATTTTTCATAGAGAAATCTATGATCAAGGATAGAACGAGATCCATTTTGAAGCATATTTATGGGATTCCTTGGTTCGGGCCTAAGAAGAAATGTTACTTCATCATTATTAAATGGACTTCCTGTCTGTGAGGATCCCAGCAGAGCACCTTCTACTTCTAATAGGCCATGAACTAGATCAGAATCATTATAAAGCAGTCTATAAGAAGTGATACCATCATTTTTTTCATTAGGTCCGGTTAGAGACCAAAGGTTTTGAGCGACGGATCCGGCAGAACAACTCAAAAGATAAAGAAGTATCGTTAATTTCTTCATGCTTGTTCCAAGTTCCAAGTACCATTTGTACAAATCAGAATCCCCTCCTTTACATGATTTCTTCTTCATATAGATAGATATAGGATCTATGGAAAAATTACTTAGAAGTAGATTTTGTGAAACAGCCCTTCCTATCTGATAGAAAACTATACCATGATCCTGAACCGATCTTATATGAGATCTAAAATCCCAAGTTTGTCTATGAAGAGCGGATCTAATTATATTAGTATCTATAATATATTTTTTTTGTATAATACTAATGGATAACGCCTCATTGGTAAGTGCTACAAGATCTGGTACATTAGAACCCAGAGTTATGGACCCACATCCATTAGTATCGAACATTTTCTTTTCCAAGTGAAAACCCCGCGTACGAGCAAGACTGAAAAAGTGCTTTCTTTGATGTGGAATAAGAAGCCTTCGTATTTTAATACATGTATTAAATTTATTCGGAGCTATTAGAGCGGGATCCACTTTTTGGGGAATATGAGTCGAAGCAATAACAAGAATATTTTTCGTAGAAGATTTTTCAGAATCCCTAGAAAGAGAGTTCGCTAATAGACCTAGGGATAAGTCATTCGACTCATCCCCATCCAGATCATGAATGTTCGGAATCCAAATTATGCAAGGAGACATTGCTTTTGCTAATTCAAATTGAAGTGTGAGAAAAAATCGGTCTAATTTTTCCATATCCTCACGTATCGGATCCTCCATACTTAGAAACTCCAAATGGCTATCATAGTTACGGTCGAGATAGTCATTATCGTACCTATCCAAATTATAGCACCTATCCTCGTTCCTAGGTAAAATACTGTAAATGGTACCCTCTCTCTCATCAAAAAGATCATCGTCATCCTCATCATCATAAATATCACTAATATCAAAACCTTTAGGATAGTTATCCAGGAACTTGTTTACAGATACTGTAATGAAAGGAACATAGGAGTTTGTCGCTAGATATTTGACCAAATAGGATCGTCCAGTTCCTATAGAACCTATCACTAAAATACCCCTAGGAGGGGATAGGGCTAAGCGGAGCGAAAAGGGTTTTCCATGAGATGGGAAATCCAAAACGTTAGTGCTACACTGGGTTTCTGAATAAGTGATTGTCTGATAATGAGCGAGGAATATCCGTCTTTCTGCTAAGCAGGATGGATTGAACTCATAATTTAGTAGATCCTTTTTATGAATGTCAATTAAATTTCGTAAGTAAATTGTTCCCGGTTGCTCAATCATTTGATAACCAGAGTTATTCTTTGAGAAACGATCACTCGTAGTCAGACTCAATAAAATTTCATCCATCCTTTTTTCTGTCGTTAAGGTAGAGAACTGAACCATGAATTCCCTTTCTTTATCAGAAACGAAATCACTGTTCAAGATCCAGGATTCTATTTTATCATCAATCCAATCACTATTCACATTTTTTCTTTTTCTTATCGAGGTATAGATTGCTTTACTTGTATGACTTAAATGTCTAGTATTTCTCAAAAACGCGATTCGATTGATGGGATTTGGTATAATCCTTATGAGATCAATGATATTCAAATCTTTCTTCTTCGAACGTGCAGAAGCCGAACCTCGTCTTTCTTCTAGAAAATGTTCCAGAGTAACGAGAAACATATCCCTTAACCCGAAAGAATTCTCTTCTGATATAGGATACCTATCCAGAAGTTTTTCCAACTCAATCATGTATGATGGAATCATCAAAGATTTGACTTCTTCGAACTCTGTCTGTAACTCATTAGAGAATCGAGAAACAGAGAAAAGATGTGTATGAACGAGATATCCGGTAACAAGAAGAAGGATAAGGATTAAAACGAAGAACTCCGTCAGATGTGTCGATATCAATGGTGACTCATTTTCCAAAATATCTTCGCACATGTGCACAAGAAAATTATGTAACCACTTACTCGAAATCTGAGTTATAGGATTCCGTGGTGAAAGATACAATTTTTCCCGAAGAATTCGCTTGGATCCATCCCTAATATCATGAAAAATGGATACAAATTGTTGAAATTTAGGACTCCTACGTAGCATCGCCGATAGGTCTAGAAAAATATCTAAAAATATTAAATTTAGCCATTCGTGTCCTGTCCGAGTAAATAACAATTGTATTATATATGGGTGGAATTGCTTCAATTTTGAGAGAGTTGAAAAAACACTCTTTCTTTGATAGTTTCTATACATCGGCCCTTTTTCAAAGAATTTTGTTAAACGAGGACTGTGTTTTTTCTTCTTTTCGAATAGTAAAGATTTCTCATTTTCGAATAGTAAAGATTTCTCAGAATCTTTTGTTAAACTAGGACTGTGTTTTTTCTTCTTTTCGAGATCTTTTTGAGTCTTAATCCAACATAGATTAGAATACAAATACATCATCTGTGACTTTAATTTGACAGACTCACGGTTTAAATCATAAAGGGTCGTCGTCTGATCTAGCTTATCTAGATTCTCAAGAACAATAAAGTTACTACTCTCTCCTAAATAACCGAAATCACTAAATCCAAGTCGATGTGCTTTAAAAAAAGCGGATAACAATGAACTTCTAAGAAATGGTTTCAGCGGCTCTCGATCAAGGGATATCATTGAGAAATCCATGTTATAATGTTCTTTTAAAAAAGCGGATAACAATGAACTTCTATGAAATGGTTTCGGCGGATTCCGCCAATTCTCTTGATCATGGGATATCATTGAGAAATCCATCTTATAAAAAGATTTGCTGTGCTTCTTCTTCTCTTCTTCTTTATTTTTCTTCTTTCTAGTATGGAATGATATCCCATTTTGTCTCTTCTTGAACAAAAATGGTGATACTGTTCCTGATAATTTTGATTTTTTAGAAGTATAAAAATCATCCAATAAGAAGGGTTTGCTTTTTTTCGAATGAACGATTTGAAGACCTATTGATTCTAACAACTGATTCCCGAGTGGATCATTTGGACGTTTCAATTCATACATGTGGATCTGGGACCTATGAACGGGAATATTACCGAAACTCACAAAGAAAAATGAAAGTGAATTAGACAAAAATGGAAGAAACTCGGACAACAATTGAAGAAACTTAGACAAAAATGGAAGAAACTTAGACAAATCTTTTTTGTGAATAACCTCAGACCAATCAATCGAATATGCATTCATATGTAATTGATCAAACACTACTTGAAATCGATTGAACACTACTTGAAATCGATTGAACACTACTTGAAAACGACTATTCTGCTCAAAAATGAAATGGTCCAATTGTTCCTTGAAATTCTTACTCCCATTGGACCATTTGTATTTATATGGATTTGGATCCTTATTCATAGATATCTCGGGTTGATAAATCAAAATAAGAGGCCATTTCTTCTCGTTTTTTTTCCCATTTGAGAAATGTTGGTTGATCGTGTATTTCCTTGTAGGTCTATTATTAAGAATATTTTTTCCTATTTGATACCTTTGAATTCCATATTCCGAGTTGCGATGGAATCGATTCCATAGGTTTTTTATGTATCCATAGGTATTGTTTGGATAAAAAGATTCATCCTCTTCGTAAGGTAGAACCAATAAAGATTTCTTTTTTGATTCATCCTCGAGCTGGAGGTTGACCGCAAGGATGAATTTTTGTTTGGGATCCAATCCGGAAGAATTAATAGAAAAATAAAATCCCTTATGATACGCTAGATCCGGCTTAGTTATTGATAGATTGAATAGATTTGCCATTTCTTGAAATCTCTCTTCTGATTCAAAATCATGGGATAGATGAAATAACCCAAAAAGTCTATTTTTGTTCAAGAATGAATAGGAACTATAAAGCTCATCTTTCGCAACTCCACCACATCCTGGGTCGGATGAAATAGGATGAAGTGAGACAGTATTAAGTAAATATATACTTATCTTGACTATATTGGCTATTTCTTTTTTTTCCGATTGCCTCAAAAGAACAAAAGAAACATCTTCTTCTTTCTTAAATAACCTCTCAGTAGGATTCAAATCCAGCTGAAGTTCTGACCATCTGTCATATAAAAAAGACCGGCCGTCTTTTCTAGGATTCCCAAGACATTCTTTGATTTCTTTTGGAAACAAATGATTATTCATCCGCGTATGATATTTCGAATCCTCATCCCTATCAGAGATCTTTTTTCGATACAGGAGCGGAACAGTCAACTTACTATACCAATTGATATTGAATGAATCTTTTGAGTCGTCCATTGTATCATTGCTGGGTCCAATGGAATTCATTGATATAGGAAGAAGCCCTGTCAAATACACATTTTTTCTTTCGATCATCTTTCGGCTGTTAATACGATAGATAAGGATCGCTACTACAAAAAATACTACATTCTTGATCGTGAAATATCGATTGCCTTTGCGTGAAAGTGCGATACCCCAAATTCGGAAGTCTAAGAGTTTTATCAAACTCTCTTGGTGAAAAAAAAGACGAATAAAAGATACCGCTGAATTGAATTCAGTCCACGAATCTAAGAAATAGGGAGAATTCTTGCTCTCTCTAAATATCTCTCTCAATTCTAAAACCCAAAATTTGAACAAATGTTCCTTCTCCTTCAACAAATGTTCTTTCTCCTTCATAGGAATCCTCCTTTAATTTATTATATATATCGATTTCATTTTATTATTTTATTATCTATCTATTTTATTTTATTATTTTATTATCTATTGAATTGATTTTATTATCTATTGATTTCATTTTATTATCTATCGATTTCATTTTATTATCTATCGATTTCATTTTATTATTTTATTATCTATCTATTTTATTATCTATCGATTTCATTTTATTATCTATTGAATTGATTTATCCAAAAGATTTCAATTCAATTGATTTTGGTTATTCATGAGGTACTAGGATTCCCACGAAGCATCCATGGCTGAATGGTTAAAGCGCCCAACTCATAATTGGCGAAGTCGTAGGTTCAATTCCTACTGGATGCACGCCAATAGAACCGTACCTCCCATAAAGTCGACTTTTGTTCAAGAATGAATCAATCCGAACTGTTTGACCTAACTAATATAACGAATTTATGGATTTCCATCATGTTCCATTGTACGTAATTTAAAACTAAACGAATTTCAGATCTGTAGCTGTAGTGGACCTATTAGCTTAGTATGATTTGCATCGAGACGAAGTTCTGACCATCTGTCAGAGAAAAAAAGACCGATTGGCTCTGTATCAATGGAATCTCATCATCCATACATAACGAATTGATGTGGTAAATTCAAATATATGAACAGTAAATAAAACTAGTATTCGTATTGAGACTAGAACTCATAGGGAAGAAAATCGATTTATGAATGGAATAAAATATGCAATATTGACAGACAAAAGTATTAGGTTATTGGGAAAAAATCAATATACTTTTAATGTCGAATCAGGATCAACTAGGACAGAAATAAAACATTGGGTCGAACTCTTCTTTGGTGTCAAGGTAATAGCTATGAATAGTCATCGACTCCCAATAAAGGGTAGCAGAATGCGACCTATTATGGGACATAGACTGCATTACAAACGTATGATCATTACGCTTCAACCGGGTTATTCTATTCCACCTCTTAGAAAGAAAAGAACTTAAATAAAAATACACTTAATACACTTAATAGCATGGCGATACATTTATACAAAACTTCTATCCCGAGCACCCGCAATGTAGCCGTAGACAGTCAAGTGAAATCCAATTCACGAAATCGTTTGATTTATGGACAGCATCATTGTGGTAAAGGCCGTAATGCCAGAGGAATCATTACCGCAGGGCATAGAGGGGGAGGTCATAAGCGTCTATACCGTAAAATTGATTTTCGACGGAATGAAAAAGACATATATGGTCGAATCGTAACTATCGAATACGACCCTAATAGAAATGCACACATTTGTCTCATACACTATGGGGATGGTGAGAAAAGATATATTTTACACCCCAGAGGGGCTATAATTGGAGATACCATTGTTTATGGTACAGAAGTTCCTATAAAAATAGGAAATGCCCTACCTTTGACCGATATGCCCTTAGGCACGGCCATACATAACATAGAAATAACACTTGGAAAGGGTGGACAATTAGCTAGAGCAGCTGGTGCTGTAGCGAAACTGATTGCAAAAGAGGGGAAATCGGCAACATTAAAATTACCTTCTGGAGAGGTTCGTTTGGTATCAAAAAACTGCTCAGCAACAGTAGGACAAGTAGGGAATGTTGGAGTAAACCAAAAAAGTTTGGGCAGAGCCGGAGCTAAACGTTGGTTAGGTAAGCGTCCTGTAGTAAGAGGGGTAGTTATGAACCCTGTAGACCATCCACATGGTGGTGGTGAAGGGAGGGCCCCGATTGGTAGAAAAAAACCCTCAACTCCTTGGGGTTATCCTGCACTTGGAAGAAGAAGTAGAAAAAAGAATAAATATAGTGATAATTTGATTCTTCGTCGTCGTAGTAAATAGTGTAGAGTAGAGAAAATAGAATTTGTTTGTTCGTCTTTACAAAAGAAAAGAGTGATTTACTATAACATTATATGATTTGAATATTATTTGATTTTGTGTGTTTTTTTTTTATAAGAGAAAAAATTCACTTTTTTAGAAATTATAAGAGGAATAATTAACTATGACACGTTCACGAAAAAAAAATCCTTTTGTAGCGAATCATTTATTAAAAAAAATAAATAAGCTTAACACAAAAGGAGAAAAAGAAATAATAATAACTTGGTCCAGAACATCTACCATTATACCTAGAATGATTGGGCATACCATCGCTATCCATAATGGAAAAGAGCATTTACCTATTTATATAACAGATCGTATGGTAGGCCATAAGTTGGGAGAATTTTCACCTACTCTAAACTTCCGGGGGTATGCGAAAAATGATAATAAATCTCGTCGTTAACATTAATTTTAAGGTAAATTTAGTATACTAATAGTCATTAATAAATCCATATTAATTAATAAACTCAATTCATTTTTTCGTGAAAATAGAACCCTAGGAGAAAGAAGAACCAATACATAGAAGTATAAGCCTTTGGTCAAAAAATATTTGTGTCTATTCACAAGACAAAGCGCGAATCGTAATTCATAATCTTTTTCTTTTTAAATTTAAATATGATAATCGAAATTATGCTTTATGGGGTTGAGCATATTATTCTATTTTTTTTTTTGAATTGCTTTATTCTGCAGGAGAAAATGCTAGTCACAATATAGATTTCAACGAACTAAGTCAATGAGTCATAAAGATATATAATTTATTAAAATATATAGATAGATAAAAAAGTAGACAAATTAAGACGTATTATTTTATATAGAGTAGTGAGGAATTATGGGACAAAAAATACATCCGCTTGGTTTCAGACTTGGTACAACTCAAAATCATGATTCTATTTGGTTTGCACAACCAAGAAATTATTCCGAGAATCTAAAAGAAGATAAAATAATACGAGATTGTATCAAGAATTATATACAAAAAACGTCTGGTGTCGAGGGAATTGGACGAATAAAGATTACAAAAAGAATCGATCTGATTCAAGTCATAATCTATATGGGATTTCCAACGTTATTAATGGAAGTTAAGCCTCGAACAATCGAAGAATTACAGACTAATGTGCAAAAAAAAATTAATTGTGTGACCCGAAAAATTAACATTACAATTACAAGAATTCCAAATGCTTATAGCGACCCTAATATTCTTGCAGAATTTATAGCCGGACAATTAAAGAATAGAATTTCGTTTAGGAAAGCAATCAAAAAAGCTATTGAATTAGCTGAACGGGCAGGTACAAAAGGAGTTCAAGTACAAATTGCGGGACGTATCGACGGAAAAGAAATTGCACGTGTCGAATGGATTAGAGAAGGTAGGGTTCCTCTACAAACCATTCGAGCTAAAATCGATTATTGTTCCTATCCAGTTCGAACTATTTATGGGGTATTAGGAATCAAAGTTTGGGTATTTCTAAACAACGACTAATTGACTAATTTACTTTTCCTTATTTTTAGCGTTCCATCTTTTGATAAAAGAAAAAATCACAAATTTTATAAGATTGAATAAAAAAAAAATGGATTAATCATTTTATAGTGAAGGAGTTGCTATGCTTAGTGTGTGACTCGTTGGTTTTTTTTTTTAGAGTGGTTAAATTTCTACAAGAATTCGTAGAATTAATTACTAAAGAATTAATAACCTACTCATCGCTTACCATTATCTGGATATAAAGAACCGCGGAAAATCGAAAATCAAAATAAAGATCTATGTGGTGATATAATTATAGCAACTGAAAGAAAAAAAATCCGATTCTTAGTTGTAAAGCAATAAGAATATACAGATAAATGAAGGGGTGAAAGAAAGATAGAAAAAAGATATCAATGATATAGAATTCTACTATGTAAAGGTCTATGGGTCATTTCATAAAAGGTAGTGTAATAAAGCATCAATATTCTAAATTCATCCATATATGGATAATATATTCCTAGAATAGACAAATCAAGAGCTGCGAATCAATAAAACTGAGAGGGTTGATTCAACAAAAAAGAATAAAATAAATAAGAAAATTTTATGAAAATAAAATCTTATTAATATGAAAGAGGCTCCACTGTAGAATTTAGACCTAACCATAAATCGAAAAGCGATGGGAACGAAGGAACCTGTGAATACCTAAGATTATATTAAATTTCATAATCTTACTGATTCATTAGATGGGATGGCGGACGGAACTAAGAATTCATTATTTTTTGAGGAGTTGTGGACTAACCTAACATTACATCTTAAATTTATAATGAAAGAGTAAATATTCGCCCGCGAAAATCTGGATTTTTTTTGAATTTAGAAATTTTTGCCAATATGATAAAAAAAAAAAAGACAAATATGGATTCGTTAAAACCTTATATCAAAACAACATTATCTAGTTAGATATGGATAGCAAAAATGGTCTATAAGAATCCATATTTCGTTCTATATCAAAGCAAGATATACAAATTTGTAATAGATAAAATAAATTCTATGAAATGCTCAAAAATCCCGCGATTGTATTCTATTTTAAATATTGTAATTTAAAATTAATTTTTTTTGGTTAAATATTTTTGACTCGATTTATTCGCGAGGAGCCGTATGAGGTGAAAATCTCATGTACGGTTCTGTAATAGAGATGGAATTGAGAAATAACCATCAACTATAACCCCAAAAGAACCAGATTCCGTAAACAACATCGAGGAAGAATGAAAGGAAAAGCCTATCGAGGTAATAAAATTTCCTTCGGAAAATATGCTCTTCAGGCACTTGAGCCCGCTTGGATCACTTCTAGACAAATAGAAGCAGGGCGACGGGCAATGTCACGAAATGTTCGCCGGGGTGGGCAAATATGGGTACGCATGTTTCCAGACAAACCTGTTACAGTAAGACCTACCGAAACACGTATGGGTTCGGGAAAAGGATCTCCCGAATATTGGGTAGCTGTCGTTAAACCCGGCAAAATACTTTATGAAATGGGAGGGGTCCCAGAAAATATAGCTAGAAAGGCTATTTCAATAGCGGCATCCAAAATGCCTATACGAACTCAATTCATTCTTTCAGAATAATCATTAGAACAAAATATGAAAAAATGGTAATTGTTGGTTTCTTTTTTTTTTTTGAACACAGAATATTTTTTTTACTTCAACTTTTTGACTGAAAGATAAAAAAAAAAATGATATGATTCAACCTCAAACCTATTTAAATGTAGCCGATAATAGTGGAGCCCGCGAATTGATGTGTATTCGAATCATAGGAGCTAGTAATCGACGGTATGCTTATATTGGTGACATTGTTGTTGCTGTAATCAAAAAAGCAGTACCAAATTCATCTTTAGAAAGATCTGAAGTGATCAGGGCTGTAATTGTACGTACTTGTAAAGAACTAAAACGTAGTAATGGTATAATAATAAAGTATGATGATAATGCGGCGGTTCTCATTGATAAAGAAGGAAATCCAAAAGGAACTCGAATTTTTTCCGCAATAGCCCGAGAATTGAGACTGTTAAATTTCACTAAAATAGTTTCATTAGCACCCGAGGTATTATAATACGAGATCGTGATATAGATATATTATTTAGGACTGGAATAAATAGGAAGGAAATTAAGATTATATCTTTTAAATATCAAAAGTATACATATTGATAAGTTATTTAGAAATAGTAAGTCATTATATTAATAAATATTTTTAAAACGAAATAAGAATAATAATAATAGATAAAAAAAAAACAGGAGCACATTTATTATATTGAAAGTAAGGAGCAATAATCTATCGTGGGTAAAGATACTATCGCTGATATGCTAACCTTGATACGCAATGCTGACATGAATAGAAAAAGAACGGTTCAAATACCACTTACTAATATCACCGAAAACATTGCGAAAATACTTTTACGAGAGGGTTTTGTTGAAAACGTTAGAAAACATCGAGAAAGCAACAAATACTTTTTCGTTTTAACTCTACGGTATAGAAGAAATAGGAAAGAATCTTATAAAACTTTTTTAAATTTAAAAAGGATCAGTACACCTGGTCTACGAATCTATTCTAACTATCAACAAATTCCGAGAGTTTTAGGAGGAATGGGGATTGTAATTCTTTCTACTTCTAGGGGTATAATGACAGATCGAGAGGCTCGATTACAAAGAATCGGCGGCGAAGTTTTATGTTATATATGGTAAATTTGCCGATATACGATTTCTATGAAAAAATTGAAAAAATTATATACATTATTGTAAATGGAGTAGAGAAAAAATCTACTATCTACTCCTGATACCTTAGTGAATGTGTGAAGAGGATTTAACTAGAATAGAAATAAAAATTCATGAAGATTAAATTACTGAATAACTTCTGAGGGTATGTTCCGGGTTGCTTTAGAGAAATAGAATTTAAATAAGATTCTAGGCTATGTTTACAAAGTTTACAAAAAAAAAAATTGGACGTATTTAATGTATACGACCGGTAAAGGAGAAAAAGGAAGTATTAAGTCACTTAATTTAATTTTTTAACTTGAACATGTTTTTTAGGAGGCACAATTATAAGTTAAAAATGTAAGGAAAACCTATTTTCTTCCAATATATAGATTTGGCATTAAAGTTTAGTTAAGGAGTTAAATTCAAAATATGAAAGTAGGAGCCTCTGTTCGTAAAATTTGTGATAAATGTCGATTGATCCGCAGGCGAGGTCGAATTATAGTAATTTGTTCCAACCCAAAACATAAACAAAGACAAGGATAATATTTTAACAAATTCTATTAAAAAGAAAGTACTAAATGTACAAAAAAAAATGATATTAAAATTCAAATAAAAAATCTTCTTAATATTCCATTTTCTTAAATAGTAAACAAAAAAATCTCAAAATTTAGATTCTATAATTAGAATTTAGTTGATAGTTATAAGTATTCTAATTATTGCTTGATTTCAAAAATTGTATTCTATATTAATCGAATTATAGAATACAATAGAATAACTAGTTAGACAATAGTAAAGAATTCTTTTTTGATAGGAAATGGATATATCCATATATTTCAGACTTATATTTTTAAAAATAATAAAAATGGCAAAATCTATACCAAAAATTGGTTCACGTAAAAGTGGACGTATTGGTTCGCGTAAACATCCTCGTAAAATACCAAAGGGAGTTATTTATGTTCAAGCTAGTTTCAACAATACCATTGTGACTGTTACAGATGTACGAGGTCGGGTGATTTCTTGGTCCTCTGCCGGTTCGTGTGGATTCAAGGGTACACGAAGGGGGACACCATTTGCCGCTCAAACCGCAGCAGCAAATGCTATTCGAACAGTAGTAGATCAAGGCATGCAACGAGCAGAAGTCATAATAAAAGGTGCCGGTCTAGGAAGAGATGCGGCATTAAGAGCTATTTGTAGAAGTGGTATACTCTTACGATTTATACGGGATGTAACCCCTATGCCACATAATGGATGTAGGGCTCCTAAAAAAAGACGTGTGTAAAACGAAAAATAAACATTAAAGAAAGAGATTTCAAGAGAAATAAACAATTAAATCAAGAGTTTCATAAAAATATATTACTATGAT